TATATGCTTGTCAACCGTGCTGAACTGAATTTTCCTTTTTTCTTTCCCAAACTTATCAAATATAAGACTTCATTCAGGTTTAAGGAAAGCCCCCGGACCTTTTTCATGACTCATCGTTTATTCGTGGGGTGGTAAGGTATCCCTTATAGACTGGGATGGTCGAGGGTTCGACTGCCTCCTCGCCCACAATCAATCATCCCTAAAGGGGTGATCAATTCTCCTTTCTTACAGAGAATTTTATCACGATCTAACAAGCCCACGTCTCTCTCGCGAGCAAATCTTTTCTTCATTATCAGAATAATGATACCATAGGAAAAAACAAAAAAGAAGGGCATTCTTTTTCGCCTAGATACTTAGATGTAGTAGCAGGGGTTGTTACTGCACAACCCCAATTGTGCATCGTGCGGAAATAGTTATATCTCCTCCGGAATAGACGAGTGATCATTTTCCTAGCAAGTGATTCTGGGTGCGAAAAGACAAATACAAGCTAGATAGGAGAATGTCAGGATCAATTCCCGAAAAAGATATAATTATTTCATTATAAGTTGCAGAAACAGACTAGTTGGGACAATAGAACCGGCTTTTAATACACAAATCATTTGAAAAGCAATTCCGTGTCACAACTTGAAATGAGTCTAAAATAAGGTATTCTGTGTGATCCCGATAATGGGATCTATTAATACACCCGATAGGATTGATGCTAGTGCACGAATAATCATAGCTATTTCGATAGAACTTTTCGAAATTGAAGTTGATGAAGAAACTAATGAATTTTGTATATAAATTGTGGATGTGCCGCTCCTCTCATTCTTCCCAGTGAACATTAATTTAATTATTTTTAGATAATAATATATAGAAATGACACTTGTGACGAGCGCTATCGGAACTGATGGGTACGAACCAGCTTTCCATCCATGCCAAAAGAGATAGAGTTTACCAAAAAAACCGGATGGTGGAGGGATACCCCCTAGGGATGGTGAACGTAGAACTGGAGAGAATGTTAGAACAGGATCCTTCATGTATAATCCCGCATAATCCCTAATATTATCAGTTCCGGTTCGTAAACCAAATGAAGTGATACGAGCAAAAGTTCCTAGATTCATGAGTATATGAATGAACGTATAAGTTATCATACTTGCATAACCATTCTCGGGGTCTGCAGCAAGTATTCCAATCATAATATATCCAATTTGGCTTATAGAAGAATATGCTAGCATACGTTTCATGCTTATTTGAGTAACGGCAATTAGATTTCCTAATATCATGCTAAGAGTAGCTAATACCCCTAAAGCGATATGCCATTCACCGGAGAAATATGGGAAAATAATACCGAAGAGTCGTGTAGATAAAGCTAGAGCTGCTACTTTAGAGGTAGCAGAAAAAAAAGCAACGACTGGTGTAGGAGAGTTAGAGTCGAAAAGAAGATTTTCGATCTTCCCGCTCATTCAGAACCGTGCATGAAATTCTTACTTCACACGGCTCCTGGTTCATAAGAGATTTCTAACTAGTATTGCTCCTAGAACCTTCCTCGTGTATGTCTCAAATCCATTTTTCCTTGAATAATTCATAATCATTCAATATGATTACTAATTGTTAACTTCTCGAGGAATCCTTCATCATTTGTTTAGATTACCCACCAGTAGTTTCGTTTCGGATTCTTGCTTGTTTATTCCTATTCC